CAAAACCCTATTAATAGATACGAACATATTCCAACCAATTCCCAAAAAATATAAATTTGTATCAAATTAGAACTAGTAACTAATCCTAACATGGAAGTACTGAACAAACCCATATAAGCAAAAAATCTCAAATATCCTTGATCGTAAGACATATAATTATCACTATAAATCAGAACCATAATTCCAACAGTAGTGATTAATATTGACATAATAGAAGAAAGTGGATCGATCAAGTAGCCAAAGTCTAAAGAAAAATCATTATTGATGATCCAAGACCATACATATTGATAGACAGAACTGCTATTTATTTGATGAATAGATATATTGATCGAAAAAATCATGACTATACTTAACAATAAAACACTATAAAAAGCCCACATACGACGAAGATTTTTTGTTGCCGTCGGAAAAAGAAGAAGTCCCACCCCGATTAATATAGGAACTGGAAGTGGAACGAAAGGTATGATCCATGCATATTGATATGTCTGTTCCATAAAAAAAGTTTTGTATTCTTAATTAATTGTTTCCGATTCAATGGATCTTACCTCTTTTGAAAGGAATCAATAAAAAAATCAAGATATGCACTAACTTAAATAGAATTTTTAGAATTTTCTAGTCTTACTCATTCTTATTCTGAGTCTCTGCTAAATACTTCAAATATTCAAATCAAGAAGTTACTATTGGTCAAATAATATGACTAAGTTATTCATAAAAAGTGAATACTTAGTAATTAACTAAAATAAGTATTTATGAAGATCTCGAAAAATGTCAATTATTATTCCAATAATATTTATAGAGTAAGGATAAAGAATTACACTAAAAAAAATACTTGATTTTGATCTAAATGAATCATAGGATCAACTAAGGACAATAACTTTTCCTAATGAAACAAAAACTCGCTATTTTACTTAATTTATTCAAAATTATTAACAAGTTCATTAAAGAATTGATTGGTTGTTTTCCATTCTAATAAAAAAAATTTTTAGGAAAGGCTATAATATCAGCCACTTTATATAAAATTAATAAAATGAACTCGATTTTCTATGTATCTAAATTTTATTAAGTTCAATCAATTCGATTTCTACGGTGCATCGTATTCTATAGATATCGATTTGAATGAGAAAGAACAAGAACGCGAAATCAAATAAAAATACCAATCAACACACATTAGTCCTTTTTACGAATATTGTATGGAATATAAAAAAAGAATTTTTGGAAAAAAAAATGACATAATAACATATCATATTCTTTTTTTTTTTATATTATCTAGTAAGATTTTTTGTGATTTTCACATATCTTTCACCTATCTATATATAATTTATTTATTTTTTATGAAGAGAATATTAACTAGAGAATAAATAAAAAATGAATAGTAAAGAACGACTCGTGTTGAACAATAGATGTCTTTCACATCCAACTATACTAATGAGTAACCTCTTCATTTTAAAATGGCAGTTCCAAAAAAACGTACTTCTATATCAAAAAAGCATATTCGTAAAAATATTTGGAAAAGGAAAGGATATTGGGCAGCATTAAAAGCTTTTTCGTTAGGAAAATCTCTTTCTACCGGGAATTCAAAAAGTTTTTTTGTGCAACAAACACAAACAAATAAGTAATAAAACCTTGGAATAATTTGAATCGACTTGACTCGGCCCATTTTTTTTAGAATATAAAATTAATGATTTCCATTCCCTATTGAGCTAATCAATATGAAATGAAACTCGCCTCGCTCTTATTCTATTTATATGTAGAATAAGAATTCTTCTGCTTACTGAATTCTAAAAATAATACTTTTTTTTTTGACAAAAGAATAAACACAAGATACAAAGTTTTACCTTTCTTTTTAGTTTAGTATATTTTCTCATTTACGGGGTGGGGAGTCTTCTTTTCCCCATCGACCTCTTTGTTAAATTACAGTCAAATTACAATAATAAAAGTTTTTCTTTTTTCTTTGTCTTCTAGATCTATAGAAGAACGGATATAAGATCTTTAGTTAAAGTTAATGAATTGATTAAACTAATTGATTCAATTTTTAAATCCTTTTGTTTAACTTTCTTACTTCTTATTGCCCTGAATTACTATAATGAAATAAAAAAAATCCTCATAGATCTCCCGCCGTCAACCCAAGCGATAAAAGCCCCTAGGTAGGGGAGGGATATTATGTACGAAAAATATGTAAATTTGAAGTTATCCAAAACAAAATAGGTTCTATTTTGTGTTTATTGCTAAAATGCAGTTTTTTGTTTCCGATTTATGAAATCAAATAAATAATAAATAATTCATTAAAAAAGAAAAACAAAACATTTTTTTTTCTAAATTGAGGGTAGAACTATCTAGTTACAAGAGTTCAATTCCAGGAAAGCATAAAATCTACAAAGGTCCTAAGTTAAATAAAACTGACACCCTAAACTAAAACAAAAAAAAAAAAAAATAATGAACCTTAAAATCCCTATTTGAACGAATTTTTATTCATTAATTTGAATCTTTCTTAAAAAGTATT